TTTTATTTCTACCGAGCTGAAACAAGAAGCCGAGGGTTCTAGTAAACCAAAACCATCATTTTCTAGCTATTTGGCTTCAATCTCCCCCTTTTTTAGCGCAAAAATTGAAGATTTAGTTACGATTGAAAGTTTTGTACTATCATCCATAGATCCTTTATTCATACTCATTCAATTGGAAGAATTGAACCAATCAAAAAAATTATGCTTCTCGACTCCATAATCCAATTTTTTTATTAAAATTATGATTGCCTTTTGGATAGAAATCGTGAGAATGTATATTCTTTCCTCAAATGTCCTATTGAGGTTTAAAGGATTAAATCTTTTTAAGAAATAAAGTTTTTGATCGGAATATAAAATATGAAAAAAATGGAAAGACCCCTTAACTATTGAAGTTGTTAATAGAACGAATCACACTTTTACCACTAAACTATACCCGCTACATATTCATTATTGAATATGAATGGACCGTTTGTCCAACAAAGTAATCAGACGCAGTCAAGATAGCATCAGAATCATGAAAATTCCAGCATTAACACGTATTTTTCTCCACTGCGGCGCGGAATTGAAAACTTGAAAAAAAATAGGTGAATAGCAAAAAGTTTAGTCAAATTTAAATAGTGTACTAAAATTATAAGTATTTTTTTTTTTTGAAACCTCCCTTCACTTGAACCACCAGATTTTCTGAATTCGGGTAAATTGGGCCTCAAACTTTCAAGCTTGTACTTTGCTTTGAACAAGTAAATGATTTAGAGTCTCATTTTATAAATATGTGTTTTCTATTTGATATTATGATATTATATATCTTATAAGATATTATAAGATATATTTTTATATTTTATTTCTTTATTAATATTAATACTTCTTTCTTATTAAGACTTCTTAAATGAATTATTAAGATGAATATAATACTGAACTTCAACTTTCATTTATAATGAAATTCATTTTTCATTAATGAATTTCCGAATTTTATACTTAAGAATAATAAAATAAAGACGACGATTAGTACTATATTACTAGATACTATAATACTATTAAAGTAGAACACTTTTACTATAAAGACTAAATATTAGAATTTATACTCTAATTTACTAGAATTACTACTAATTTACTAGAATTACTATATAAGGTACTATAATATACTAAGAATAGATATATAATCTCTAATATTTCAATTTCAATATAGAATATTCTATATATTCTATATTAATCATTAATCTAGATCTAGATAATTTTTTAAAGAATTTATAAAATAATCTATCTATTAGAATCTTATCTAATTTCTAATAATTAGGAATGGGAATAAAAATTACTCTTCTTGTTTCAATAACAATTTTTATTCGTCGGAACAAAAGAAGTACTGGCCCGGTCAGTACTTATACTTAACCAGGCCGGGGAAATGAACCTTTTGTACAAAATAAAAGAAGTAAGGTATTCTTTCTATTGGATAAATCTGTTTCGAATCATTGAAGGAAAATAAAAATTGTTCTCAATCTTGGCTTCACATGTTAAAGATAAATTTTCCATTTTGAATGGGGAGAGATGGCTGAGTGGACTAAAGCGTCGGATTGCTAATCCGTTGTACGAATTATTTGTACCGAGGGTTCGAATCCCTCTCTCTCCGATCCCCCTGATCACTTGAGATTTTAGAATTGAAATAAATTTCGATTATTTTCTTTTATGAATCTTTTATCTTTATCTAGTATCTATCCCATTTCTTTATATCTAGTATCTATTCCATTTCTTTATACATTTACCTATGAAATACCTATGAAAAAATTAAGGAAAAAGTAAAAACAAATCTCATATCTTTTTTTATTCTTCACGCCCGGGATTACGCCCCGGATCATTAGATAAGAATCCGAAGATGAAGAGAGAAACAAAGAATATTACTACTGTGTAAACGGATAGTTTAAGAGTAAGCATTACAAATCTCCAAGATAAGATAAGATCATTTTTTTTTAAGGAAATAGATCACCTATTTTACGACACACACTAGACACTATTTTGATATGACGCTCTAAAGATGAAAAAAAAAGAAGTTTTTTTGAAATTTCTTTTCACGAATTTCTTTCTAATGTAATAAGATTCGTATTTTTTCGTTATCAAAAATTTCTTGTCATATCCATATCTATAATTAGGTATTGTATGGGATTTTATAAAGGAAAGGTCAGAACAAAAGAAGAAATAAGCTGATTAGCTGATTAAAGATAAAGATCATCACCCCCTTCCCTTATTCAAATTAAATTTCAATATAAAATAGAAAATAACAGAATTTCACTTTTTGAATCGAGGGTTCCTAATGTCCAGACTTATTTGAATCTTATTTATGATCTTATTGATTTTCAGAAGAAAAATATCATCTTTTTTTTATCGAAGAAATTATGAATTGAATAGAGATTTCATTTTTATCGAAAACTTACAGCAGCTTGCCAAACAAAGGCTAATAGAAAAAAGAGTAAAGGGATAACGGGCATAACGTCTACAATTGGATTGAAAAAGGCATAAGCCTCAGGCAATTTGGCGAAGAAAAAACTACTCGAATAAAGGGTATAATTAAGACAGATACAGATTAAACTAAAGATATTAAACATAACAAATATTCTTTTCTTGTTCTTAAAGATTCAAATTAAATTGAAATGATAATAAATTATCAGATTGGATTGAGTTGTTTTTCTGAGGAAAATTTTCAAATAAAAAGGCAGATGCAGATAAAAGAAAAAAATTCTTATTTTTCTTTGACTTCTCCCCAATCAAGAATCCTTCCTTACATTCTCCAATCAAATAAGAATACAAGGAATTCTATTTTCATACAATATCTTAATTGAATTCTAAGTAATGATCAATTAATCTTTTTGATTCTATATCTATTGTGTTGAATCCTAGCGACAACATGTCCTATATTTCTTTTGGTTGGTTATTGACGAATAACAAATATTTATCTTATTTTTTCTTAGACCAAATCAAAATGGGGCGTGGCCAAGCGGTAAGGCAACGGGTTTTGGTCCCGTTACTCGGAGGTTCGAATCCTTCCGTCCCAGATCGTTTGCATTAGAAACGAAAGATTCTTCTCTATTGAAATTGAAAATTTAATTCAACAATTTTCTGTTTAATGTTGGATACAATGTTATCCAATCTGAATTCTAAGAATCATTCTTAGAATCATATCTTTTTTTTTTTTACTAAAGTATTTTATTATTAAATATAAATATTCGTGATTACTTTTGTTAACGATTATTTTTTTATATGATGTAGATGGATGCGAAAAGATAAGAATCCGAGGATTCTTATTTTCTCTTTGATCTTACCTTACACGAGATTTTTTCTACTCCATAATAATGAAAACAAAGAAACTTTATTCTCAAACTATCTCTCTGTTTTCAATTAAATGAAAATAAGATTTCATTGGAGATGGTAAATAATAAGTAAATCATAATATTAGAAAAATCATATGTCATAAAGAAAAAATGAGAAAATATTTATAAAAATATGTAATGTAATATATTAAATAAGAGTATAAAATAGAAATAAAATAAAATAAATATAATATATAATTATTGTATGTAATTGTATATTTTTATTTTGTATATTTTTCTTATTAATATTATCTTATTATTTTATCTTATTATTTCATTTCAGATTATCTTATTATTCTAATAATGAAATATTTAGTATTTAGTTAAACATTTAGTTAAATTTAGTTAAAGTGGCTAAAAACTTTTATCCATTCATGGGTATTTTTTTTTCATTTGAATGAAAGTAAAGTCAAAGGCTTTTTTTGAGGTTTCTAATTTCTTTTTTAATAAAAAGAGGTTTATTATGGACAATCCCGAAAGATCTGTTGAAGATGTAAATAAGTTTGCTTAAAACTGATTTGTTTTTTTTCATGTGATATTATTCATATAAGAAAATTATGTGGTATTTTTAAGTGAAATCCTTTCCGGATAACACTTATCTATAAGTGTAGATTATTATGTATCAATTGGTTCAGCCAATGACTATTCATGATTCCATATTGAATCAATTGCATACGGTTCCAAATTAAAATAAAATGAGAGGGATGTTATGGTAAAACTTCGTTTGAAACGATGTGGTAGAAAGCAACGTGCGACTTGAAGGACATGATTGGCTGTGGATTCTGACATCCACCATCTTCTCTTTCTATACGAATGAAGATGCTCTTGTCTCGACATAATTTGTTCTGCTAGGAACCTAATTTAATTTGTCTTGGGTTACTAAATAACTAAATAAAGATACTAATGGTATATTAAAGTGGTATATTAAAGGTATAGCATATGATGGAGCTCGAGCAAAAATGATTGATTCATTTATCGGGGGAATAATCTAGGGTTAGTGACAATCAATAAGTTAGACCAACTTTGTAAATATATTATCAATATCTAAATATAGATAAATGGAGAGGTTCAAAAATGAACAAGTTTGAAATGAAAAAATCAAATTTGTCGAAATTTTTAAACTGTTTCAATCAAGAGTGTATCACAAAGGAATCAATCTTTCGTATGATTTTTTCATTTTCTTTCCATAGAAAGAACAAAAAACAAAAGGTATGTTGCTGCTTTTTTGAAAAGGAGTAAGGATCACCGAAGTAATGTCTAAACCCAATGATTTCACAAAGCGCAAAGAAAAGACAACAAATTCCGGAACAAGGAAACACTATTTTCACTTGTCTCAACAATTGGATCAGAATGAGTAAAAAAAATATATATATGAAAGGAGACAAAAAAAGAAGTTAGAGACAGCTCAAGAAATTCTAAGGATTTCCTTTTGAACTCTTTCAAAACTACCCAACTTGAGTTAGGAGTACAAATGAAATTTCTTTTTCTGTAAAGAAGGAAAAAAAGGCTCAAATTACAGTCTAATTCTTTATGGATCCATTTCTCTATCTATCTATCTATTTCTCTTTCTATCTATATAGATAATAGATAGATAGAGAAATTCTAGAAATTATAATCATTTTTTCTTGAGCCGTATGAGGAGAAAACCTCCTATACGTTTCTAGGGGGGCATCTTTTATCTACATCTATCCCAATGAGCCATCTATCGAATCGTTGCAATTGATGTTCGATCCCGAAGAGAAGGAAGAGATCTTCGAAAAGTGGGTTTTTATGATCCGATAAAGAATCAAACTTATTCAAATGTTCCTGCTATTTTATATTTCCTTGAAAAAGGTGCTCAACCCACAGGAACTGTTTATGATATTTTAAGGAAGGCAGAATTCTTTAAAGAATTTCGAGTTTCTTTTGATAAAAAAAGAAAGGAAAAACAAGAATTATGAATAAAAAAAGGATAAGGTAACTAGTACCTATCTTTGTGTAAATCTTTATTCAAAGTTTTTTCTTTTCTTGTTCTATTCATACTTATTTTATTCTTCTTTTTCTTTCTTCTTTTTGTGGAACCCCCCAAACAAGGGGGGTAATCTTTCTTCTTGTATTTGTATTGTACCTTTCTTTTTTTGATTAAATAAAACCGCTATTTTTGCTATCTTTACCTTTTCCTTATTTTTTTTCCGCTCAAAGTTTTATTTTTTATATTATGCTAATCCAACACAAATTTCTATCTAATTTCTTGAAATTTGTTTGATAAAAAAGTCCATTCATATTGACAATGGCGTATCAAACAAATATAATTTTATCGTATATAAATAGATCTTTTTATCCCCATTCCCTATCGGCTCTTTCTTTCCTTCACTTTAGTAAAATGAATGAGTTTGTTGTATTTTTTTTATTTCGATCATATCTACATTTCATATTGATCCGGGTTGCTAACTCAACGGTAGAGTACTCGGCTTTTAATTGCGACTATGATCTTTTACACATTTGGATGAAGGAATTCGTCTAGACTATTGGTAGAGTTTATAAGACTGCGACTGATCCTGAAAGGTAATGAATGGAAAAAAAAGCATGTCGTAAAAAGAATAATAAAATCATAGAAAAAAAAGATTTCTAGTACTCATAATAGAAATAGAACGAGAGTTTTTCTTTTGATAACAATTGGTAAAGTATTTTTGGTCTAGTGAATAAATGGATAGAGCCTTATGGCTCCAATTCGAGTAAGACAAAAAAGTAACGAGCTTCTCTTCTTAATTTGAATGATTACCCGATCAAATTACTAATTATGCGTTAAAAATAGATTAGTGCCTGATGTGGGAAAAGGTTCTCTTGTGAATTGTGAGTGGACCATTGATTCTTTTTTTTATTAATCCTAATTATTCTTTATTGTGGATTGAAGACGGATGTGTAGAAGAAATAGTATAGTGATAAAAAAGGTATTTTTTTTCCAAAGTCAAAAGAGTGATTGGGTTGCAAAAATAAAAGATTTTTACCCCTTTTTCTTATTGTTATTTTATTTATTTCTTTTATTGTTATTCTACTTATATTAACAAGTAAAAGAAATCCAAATTGGATAGAAAGAAAGGGAAAGAAAAAAGATCTGTAGATTGGGCTCTCTGTCTCCGGGGTATATATTCTTTAATTTGTTCTTACTTTTATATAATCTTTTACTTTATTAGATTATCATTATGTTTTTTACATGTATAAAAGTCTATATTATTATTATTGAAATTGAAAGTAAAAGTATAGACAGTGCATAATACAATATATGCATACGCCGTTCTGACCATATTGCACTATGTATCATTTCATAACACAAGAAGTGCCTCCCTTTTTTGGTTACAGTAGAAATGTATTTAAATGGCAGAATTACAAGGATATTTAGATTGAAAAAAGATAGATTTCGGCAACAAAACTTCCTATATCCACTACTCCTTCAGGAGTATATTTACTCACTTGCTCATTATCATAGCTTTAATAGTTTTATTTTTTACGAACCTGTGGAAATTATTGGTTATGACAATAAATCTAGTTTAGTACTTGTGAAACGTTTAATTACTCGAATGTATCAACAGAAATCTTTGATTTCTTCGGTGAATGATTCTAACCAAAAGGAAAATGGTTTTTGGGGGCACAAGAATTCTTTTTCTTCTCATTTTTCTTCTCAAATGGTATCAGAAGGTTTTGGAGTCATTCTGGAAATTCCATTCTCGTCGCGATTAGTATCTTCCCTTGAAGAAAAAAGAATACCAAAATCTCATAATTTACGATCTATTCATTCAATATTTCCCTTTTTAGAGGATAAATTATCACATTTAAATTATGTATCAGATCTACTAATACCCCACCCCATCCATCTGGAAATCTTGGTTCAAATCCTTCAATGCTGGATCAAAGATGTTCCTTCTTTGCATTTATTACGATTGTTTTTCCACGAATATCATAATTTGAATAGTATCATTACTTCAAAGAAATCCATTTACGTCTTTTCAAAAAGAACGAAAAGATTCTTTTGGTTCCTACATAATTCTTATGTATATGAATACGAATATCTATTCCTGTTTCTTCGTAAACAGTCTTCTTATTTACGATCAATATCTTCTGGAGTCTTTCTTGAGCGAACACATTTCTATGGGAAAATAGAATATCTTAT